TGCAATTCGACTAGTCTTTACTATAATAACCATTTGAACCCTAAATTGTCCTGTAACTTAGATTCCAGAGTATATCTTTTAATATTTGCATTGCTGAAACAAAACAACCAAAACAAGGAAAATTTCTTTTTTCCTTGCCCCTAAATGAAATATTAAATGAAATAATGATAAACTGGAACTGAAGGCCCTCCAGAGTATATCTTTTAATATTTGCATTGCTGAAACAAAACAACAAAACAATATGGGAATCAGATTTTGAAATTAAGGAAAGATATTGAAAAATGGATTTTTCAATATTCAATATTATATATATATATATTATATGTATCGGAAAAGAATATATTATATGTATCGGAAAAGAATAGCGATTTATTCCTATAGAGCGTCCATTAACAAGAAAATCAAATCATAAATATCGACAAATTCTTGTCTTTTGTGATCTAAAAAACTAAAAAAGGAAATAAAAAACCTGCTTTCTACAATTTAATATATATCGAATTTAAATATCAGAATAGCCAATATAGTCATGATTCAATGGGTCAGGTCCACTTATTTTTTTTTTTAGTAGGTTTGGTGGGAACAATAGGGAAGTAGGAATATTTTGGTTTGTTATTAATAAATAGGGGTTGGATATCTAGAATATTTATGTTATGTTTCCTGGAATATTTAAATAAAATAAGATATAAAGAGGACTATTATGTCACTACTATGTCACTACCGGCTAGAAGCCCCCACCCACTAACTTCAATTAGTCAATATAATAATAATTATAAGAACTCATTATATTATAAATAATACAATAGTGTTTGCCTTTTTTTTATTATCAAAAATATCTGTATTCTTCGATGAAAAACGAAGACAAAGACTCGAGTTTCATGAAAAAAGCCCTTTATCGGATTTGAACCGATGACTTACGCCTTACCATGGCGTTACTCTACCACTGAGTTAAAAGGGCCTGCTCAATTCATGACTTAGCCATTTTCCATTATGAGTCTACTGCATATATGTATATATGCAGTAGACTCATAATGGAAAAATCAATTCTATTTACCTAGAAAAGAGGTACAATTTTTCTCGTTTTTGAATTTTCTGGATTAATGTGAGATAGTGATAGGCATATTTTATCTGAACAAGAAACGAAGCAATGAGTTAAAATTGAATGAAAAAAAAAAAAAAACGTTCAATTCAAATTCAAATCCTATAGAATCAGAATATAAAAAGACTGCTCGAATCTAGTCATACCATTAGATTATATTGACAATTCCAAAAAACTATATATAATATCATTTATAGTATGATGACGGTCGGGCGAATATGCCCCCATCGTCTAGCGGTTCAGGACATCTCTCTTTCAAGGAGGCAGCGGGGATTCGACTTCCCCTGGGGGTAGGATACTACGAAAGGAAGTTGATCATGGATTATCAATAAGCATATAAAGAATTCTTCCTGGGTCGATGCCCGAGTGGTTAATGGGGACGGACTGTAAATTCGTTGACGACTGTCTACGCTGGTTCAAATCCAGCTCGGCCCAAGAATTCACCGCCCCATGAGTAAGATATAATTAATTTTTCCTATAGAAAAGAAAGGGTAATGCCTGATTCGTAGAGAAATAAAGAAAAATTTTTCTCTATCTTTTTTTTTCATCTCATTGAAAGATTGATTCTTTTTTTTTTTAACAATAAAATCAAAAATCACTAGTTACTAATAATCTGTCTCACTCTCACTAAAGCCCGTGTTTATGTGGATATAATATCAATATAGCATTCGCATATCTGTTACGTTTCAACATGACGAGTAGAATATTCTTATGAAATCCTAAGTATATGTATGCTATACACCTCGCCGGGATTGTAGTTCAATTGGTCAGAGCACCGCCCTGTCAAGGCGGAAGCTGCGGGTTCGAGCCCCGTCAGTCCCGAACTAGGATCTCATGAATAGAGAAATTCATTTCTCTATTTTTGCGAAAGGGAAGACGAAGAGCAAAATGGAATCAAACAAATTCGCACCGTGGAGATTATTTCTTTTGTTTCGCATGTCTCATCAGATAAATATGGGAAGTTCCTTTTCTTCCCCAGTACTAATTGATAAGGAAAAATATATGTAGATTTAGTACAATTGGTGCTATTGCTATATTCAGTATTTAAAGTTTAAGAGATACCAATACTCTTTTTTTTTTTCAATCATTCTGCTCTTGATCAATGAAATGGAATAGAGTGCTCAGATTTTTGGGGGGGTACAGACACAAAATAGCTTTGTTTATTATATGATATACAATGAACTTAATCTTCATAGAATTTAATTCTCCGGCAAAGTACTTTTTAGGTTAAAGCACATCTTTTCGAAATCTAATTTTTTTTTAGCCTCGATTATTACTACTGATTTTAAACAATTTATTTGATTCTCATTCCAATTTTATATTTTATATTGAATTTTTGATGTATACGTTCCAACTCCAATCCAACAAAACAAAGAGTATACTAATAAAATAACATAAAATAAAAGACCAACAAAGCCAAGTAGGGCTCCTTTCTTTTCTTATTCTTAGTAAAGGTAAAGCTTGAATAGTCGATTTTTTAGACTTAACCTTACCTTTTTTAGATCGCACTTATACTTATACTATTCGTCTCTCTGTATGTCCTAGAGAATATCGGTTATATAATACCTTATAATTCTATATACAAAATACTATGTATATGTATAAGTAGAAGAATTGTATAAGGAAGATAAGATGCTAGGTTATAGAAAAGAACAAGTGGAAAAAGGATGAAAACCTAATGATAGGTATTTATGATCTAATCAAAAATCGTTTTTTGTATGGATAAAAGATCTCCCTATGTTATACTATTCAATTCTCAACGAGAAATTTATTTGATAGATCAGAAATTTTTATTCATAATATTGATCTGATTCAGTATCATCAAGATACAATTCATCCCATTGAATTTACAGGAATCAAATTTATCATCTCTATGGGATTAGATCCCGAGTTAAGTTATTGCGAAAAAAAAAAAGATTAGATTATGGAAGTCAATATTCTCGCACTTATTGCTACTGCACTGTTCATTCTAATTCCTACTGCTTTTTTACTTATCATCTATGTAAAAACAGTTAGCCAAAATGATTAATTTGAATGAAACTTGAATTATCTTAGCAGTTCAATTCAATTCAATGATTCAAGAAATGAAAGAAAAGAATTCAAACTCTAAGTCTTAAATGAAATGATTGCGCTGAGCTGGAATCAGAACAGAAGTAGCTTATTAAGTATCTAAGCTAGTGTGATAGAAAGAACTATAATATATAGTTCTTTCTACCACACTAGCTAGTATTGTATACTAATATTAATATAGGCTTCATATAGATAAAATTACAATATGTATATAGTATATGTACATATAGATAAGATAAAACTTTAATTCTATTTCTTTTTTTTCATCTCAAGAAGTCATTGATTGAACAATTAATGGATGATCCGCGTAGTTATATGATAACTTCTTCGGATTTGGAAAAGGGGTTAGAGTGAACCTGGCCGTTTTTCATGTTTAAACAAAACATGAGATGAGTCAAAAAAGTATAATTTCTAGAAGTTTAAAACAAATGTGAAATGTGTGATATGTAAATAGCCTCACGGAAGAAAGATCTAATTATTATGTGTAGGACCTCTTTGGACAATCACTAATCGTTTCGCTTACAGTGGAAAGAAAATATATAGTGTCATAATAACAGAATTTTTTTTTTCTAAAAGAAAAAATATAGACTATTTAGTCAAATTAGTCAAAATTCGGTTGGAAAGAATCTTCTATTATGCGTAGATTTGAGTTGCAAAATACAATTATGATAATGATTTATTACTCTATTCCAGTACAATTTTGAATACTTTTAAGGCAAGGCTTCGCAAAACGATTAATAAAGAATTGATACAGTTCGATTGAGCAATCGATTACTCAATTTAGTATTTGTAGTGTCCACAGCACTAGAGTCCACTCCTTCCCCATACTACAAGTGAAAGAGAAAATGTAAAGACGACCATTAAAGCAGCCCAAGCAAGACTTACTATATCCATGTGAATTATGTCCCTTATTTCTATGAAAGAATTATTCGATTATTATTTAATAATCATAGTGGAATCAATGGCACAGAGTCAAAATAGGATTCTGACTTAAGACTATTGATGAACCAAATCAATTCAATGAATACATTTGCAACAAGTTTCAATATTTTAAGATTTCCGGTAGAATCAGGAAGTATTAAGTACAAGATGATACACGCGCCTTTTCTATACACAACTATATATCAGATACCTCTATTTTCTATTTGATCTAAGCTTACTGTTTTTCTATGAAAGAATTGGTAGAACCCACTGCCACTATTACTACATACATATATTCTTTTTTTTTTTCAATTTTGACCTTTACTCTATACTATAAGAATAAGAGTCGACCAACTATTCTGATTCTATGTCTGAGCACTCATAGCCTTTCGTGAGTTTAAATACAAAATATCTTCGTGCCTTTCTACAAGGCCTAAATTTTTTTCCCATCATTGTATCCAATCTAATTTAATACCCAACAGAATCACGAGACGCTACTTAAAATGAAAAATTGTTTAAGAGATTTTGATATACTAGTCTTTTATATAATCTTTTATTCTAGTAGTAAAAATGGGGTGCCTCTTAGGAATCTTTGTATTGTATATCGAGATTTCCGATCTTAGTTCTTAATTCCATTCTGGAATTGATTCTCACCATTTATTTCAAAATTTTTTGAAATAAATGGTGAGAATCAATCATTACCAATGATTAAATTAATAATTGAGGTTTTTGCCTCATCCCTATTACTGCCGATTTGATTTGAGCTAGACTTAGATTTTAAGAAAAAAAGTTACAGTCTTTTCTAAAACCTATGCTATAGTTTATAAAAATCAAGTATTGACACGTCCACGCCTCCACTTCTTGCGGAACAATAATTCATCGAATTAGATCGGCAGAATAAGAAATAAAAAAT